GGAAAAGAAATTGCACGTGTTGAATGGATCAGAGAAGGTAGGGTTCCTCTACAAACCATTCGAGCAAAAATTGATTATTGTTGCTATACAGTTCGAACTATTTATGGCGTTTTAGGGATCAAAGTTTGGATATTTTCTAAATAAAGAAAAATATATTATTCTTTATCTTAAATGTGCTATATTTTTTTTATAGAAAACAAAAAATGAAAAATTACTAGATTTTTCTTTCTCCAAAATGATCAATTTTATAAGATTGAATCGACTAAAAAATGAAATTAATCATTTCATATTGATAGTATTGCTATGCTTAGTGTGCGACTCGTTAGTTTTTTAGAACGGTTCCAATTTAACAAATTTATAAACGGGTTCATCGTATAAATTAATTAAAAAAGAACTAATAACCAACGCATCACTTCGGATTATCTAGATCTAAAGAACTAGTCAAAACAAAAAAAATATAAAAAAAGATATATTATAGCAACTGAACTATTGTGAAGCATAAAAGAATAAAAATCTTATTTAGTTGTAAAGCAATAAAAATATACAGATAAATGAAGAGGTGAAAGAAAGAGAGAAAAATAAATCAATGATATAGAATTCTAATATGTAAAGGTCTATGGGTTATCTCATAAAAGGTAGTGTAATAAAGCATCAATCTAAATCAATTCATATCTATTTATATATGAATTCATTTATAACGTAAACAAATTAAGAGCTCTGAATCAATAAAAACTAAGAATATTGATTCACGAAAAAACAAATCAATATTCGAAAAAAAAAATATTATTAATTTTTAGATATGAGAAAGGCTCCATTGTCGAATTCAGACCTAACCATTAATCGAGAAGTGATGGGAACGACGAAACCTGCAAATACTTAAGATTTTATTAAAAACAAATCTTAATGATTCATTAGTTGGGATGGCGGAAGAAACCAAAAAGCAATACATTTTTTAGGAGTTGTGCCCTACATTACATCTGAATTTGATTGATAATAAAAGAGTAAATATTCGCCCGCGATAATTTTGATTTTTTTTAATTTTTTTTTTTACCAATTCTATTTATTCTTTCTAATAATCAAAAAAATTCTAATAACTAATAATAAAAAGGAAAATAAAGATTCATTAGAACATTATAAAATAACAAATAATAGAACAAAACAACATTCTTTAGTTATATATGTATAACAAAAATTGTTTATTTATAAGAATCCATATTCAATTCTATATCAAAACAAGATATAAAAATTTTGAATAGATTCTATGAAATCTCAAAAAATCCCGCTATTCCATTATTCATTAAACATATGAATATTAGTGCATATTATTTTATCGATTAGATTAAATGGCTTATCTATATATATAGATAGATATCTATTTCAATTGCTTGATTCGCGAGGAGCCGTATGAGGTGAAAATCTCATGTACGGTTCTGTAATAAAGATGGAATTGAAAAACAACCATCAATTATAACCCCCAAAGAACCAGATTTCGTAAACAACATAGAGGAAGAATGAAGGGAATATCCTATCGAGGGAATCATATTTGCTTCGGAAGATATGCTCTTCAAGCACTTGAGCCAGCTTGGATAACATCTAGACAAATAGAAGCGGGACGGCGGGCAATGTCACGAAATGTTCGCCGAGGTGGACAAATATGGGTACGCATATTTCCAGACAAACCGGTTACAATAAGACCTACTGAAACACGTATGGGTTCAGGAAAAGGATCTCCCGAATATTGGGTAGCTGTCGTTAAACCTGGGAAAATACTTTATGAAATGGGTGGGGTACCAGAAAATATAGCAAGAAAGGCTATTTCAATAGCATCATCCAAAATGCCTATACGAACTCAATTCATTATTTCAGGGTAATAAATTAGAACCAAAGGAAAGAGGTCTTTAGGATGAAAACAAAAAATGCAAATGTAGGTTCCTTTTTTTGAACACAAAATATTTTTACTTCCATTTTTGGACTGAAAGAATAAAAAAATGATATGATTCAACCTCAAACTCATTTGAATGTAGCTGATAATAGCGGAGCACGCGAACTGATGTGTATTCGAATCCTAGGAGCTAGTAATCGACGATATGCTTATATTGGTGACATTGTTGTTGCTGTAATCAAACAAGCAGTACCAAATACGAACTTAGAAAGATCCGAAGTGATCAGAGCTGTAATTGTACGTACTTGTAAAGAACTCAAACGTAGCAACGGTATAATAATTCAGTATGATGATAATGCTGCAGTTGTCATTGATCAAGAAGGAAATCCAAAAGGAACTCGAATCTTTTGTGCAATCGCCCGGGAATTGAGACAGTTAAATTTCACTAAAATAGTTTCATTAGCACCCGAGGTATTATAAGACGAAACCGTGCTATGGATAGATTATTTTTTTGTGAAATAGATTAATTAATCTATTTTATCTCACATATATCCCTTTTGTAGTAATTATTATAAGTATTATAAGCAGCAATTCTTATTTATTTCAGATTAATACTTGATAACCTAAACAATATATCTATATATAGAATATAGATATATATATAATAGAACGTAAAAAAAAAAAATAATAATAATAATAAATAGAAAAAGGAGCATGTTGATTATAAAATAAAGGGCAACAATCATTTTTGTTTACCATGGGTAAGGACACCATCGCTGACATAATAACCTATATAAGAAATGCTGACATGAATAAAAAAGGAATGGTTCAAATACCATTTACTAACATAACAGAAAACATTGTAAAAATACTTTTACGAGAGGGTTTTGTTGAAAATGTCAGAAAACATAGAGAAAACGACAAATATTTTTTAGTTTTAACTCTACGGTATAAAAGAAATAGAAAAGGATCATATAACACTTTTTTAAATTTAAAACGGATCAGTACACCCGGTCTACGAATATATTCTAATTATCAACGAATCCCTCGAATTTTAGGAGGCATGGGGATTGTAATTCTTTCAACTTCTAGAGGTATAATGACAGATCGAGAGGCTCGATTAGAAAGAATTGGCGGAGAAGTTTTATGTTATATATGGTAATCTTTCTAACACCCGAATTATATGAGAAACTTCTATCCATTTTTGGTAAAAAAAAAAGAGAGAGAAAAAAACGCAAGTTTCTAATATAACTTCCCCCCTTATGTATATTTGTGAATGTGATAAGGGATTTAACTGGAATTAAAAAAAGGGGGGATTCACGAAGATTTAATTACTAAATGAATAACTTACCCATGAATCATTTCCCCGGGGTATGTTTCAAGTTCCCTTATATAATTAATGCAAATTGGATTTTGATTATAGGATATGTTTCCAAAAAGATTCAACGTACTTTTTATGGGTATACGATAAGGAAAGAAAAAAAGTATAAGTCATTCAATTTAATTTGGGTGTTTTTCAACCTCAACATTTTTTTTATGGGGAAGGCCACAATTAGAAGTTCAAAACGTAAGGAAACCTTATTTTCTTCCAATAAATAAATTTGGGATTAACTTATTAAGTTAAGGAATGGCAAATATGAAAATAAGGGCCTCCGTTCGTAAAATTTGTGAAAAATGTCGATTGATTCGAAGACGAGGGCGAATTATAGTAATTTGTTCCAATCCAAGACATAAACAAAGACAAGGATAATATTTTAACATACAGAGGCTTTCTAAAAAAAATAGAATTATAAATATAGAAATTTATATTTTATCTTATTATATATATAGATTTTTCTATCAAATATCAAATTTTTATAAAAAAAAATGATTGATTGATATTTCAAATTTTAAATTTTATTTCAAAAATTGTATTTTATATTAATCGAACTAAAATATACTTAATATAGAAAAATCGAATATTAATTATAGTTATAAAAGAATTAATTTAATAAAGGATCCCCCTTTTTTGACACGAAATGGATATATCCATACCATATATCTTGGACTTATTTTTATGAAATAATTAAATATGGCAAAACCTATATCTAAAACGGGTTCGCGTAAAAATGTACGTATTGGTTCGCGTAAGCATACTCGTAAAATACCAAAGGGAGTTATTCATGTTCAAGCTAGTTTCAACAATACTATTGTAACTGTTACAGATGTACGAGGTCGGGTGATTTCTTGGTCTTCCGCCGGTACTTGCGGATTCAAGGGTACACGAAGGGGGACACCTTTTGCCGCTCAAACTGCAGCAGGAAATGCTATTCGAACAGTATCGGATCAAGGCATGCAACGAGCAGAAGTCATGATAAAAGGTCCAGGTCTCGGAAGAGATGCGGCATTAAGAGCTATTCGTAGAAGTGGTATACTATTAAATTTTATACGAGATGTAACTCCTATGCCACATAATGGATGTAGGTCTCCTAAAAAAAGACGTGTGTAAAACTAAAAAGAAACATTGAAAAGATTTCAAGAGAAATAAACAAGTCAAGGGTTTGATCAAAATAATATATTACTATGGTTCGAGAGAAAATAAGAGTATCTACTCGGACACTACAATGGAAGTGTGTTGAATCAAGAATAGACAGTAAGCGTCTTTATTATGGACGCTTTATTCTGTCTCCACTTATGAAAGGTCAAGCCGATACAATAGGCATTGCAATGCGAAGAGTTTTACTCGGAGAAATAGAGGGAACATGTATCACACGTGTAAAATCAGAAAAAATACCACATGAATATTCTACCATAATAGGTATTGAAGAATCAGTACATGAAATTTTAATGAATTTGAAAGAAATTGTATTGAGAAGTAATCTGTATGGAACTCGGGACGCATCTATTTGTTTCAAAGGTCCTGGATATGTAACCGCTCAAGACATCATTTTACCACCCTCTGTGGAAATCGTTGATAATACACAACATATAGCCAACGTAACAGAACCCGTTAATTTGTGTATTGAATTAAAAATTGAGAGGAATCGTGGGTATCGTATAAAAACACTAAAAAACTTTCAAGATGGAAGTTATCCTATAGATGCCATATTCATGCCTGTTCGAAATGTAAATCATAGTA